TCGAAATTGGATGGGGAAAAGTAACGATCAAAAAATTTCGGATTATCCAACCGAAAAGACAAGAAAATTGGATAAAAAAGAAAAAAAGAAGCCCAAAGGCGAAAAAAAATACCAAAGACAAGAAATGGTACGTATAAAACAAGCGGAAGGCTGGGATAAGCGTTTACTTACTCGAGTACTAAGAAGTTCTATGTTATTAATCCAATCGATTCTTAGAAAATATATTCTATTACCGTCCTTGATAATAGCTAAAAATTTTGTTCGTATACTATTATTCCAAGATCCCGAGTGGTCCAAGGATTTTAAGGATTGGAATCGTGAAATTTATGTTAAATGCACTTATAGTGGTGTTAATTTATCTGAAACAGAATTTCCGAAAAACTGGTTAATAGAGGGTATTCAGATCAAGATCCTATTCCCTTTTCGCCTGAAACCCTGGCACGTATCTACGATACAATCCCCTCATAAAGATCAAAAAAGTGAACAAGACACGGATTTTTGTTTTTTAACAACTTTGGGACTGGAAACTGAAATGCCCTTTGGTTCTCCCCGAAAACGACGTTCCTTTTTTGAACCCATTTTTCACGAACTAAAAAAAAAAATTAGAAAAGTGAAAACTAAGTCTTTTCTAGTTTTAAGGGATTTCAAAGAAGGCAAAATAAAAGAACTTTCAAAAATAAACTTGAGAGAAATCAATAAATTGGGCGAAACTCAAAAAAATTCGATAATTAGTAAGCAGATGATTCACGAACCGTCTATTGAAATTCCATCTATTGATTGGACAAATTTATCTCGGACCGAAAAAAAAATAAAAAATATGACTAATAGAACAAGCAGAATCAGAAATCAAATATATAAAATTACAAAAGAAAAGAAAAAAGGATCGCTAACTCAAGAAACAAATATTAGTTCGAACAAACCAACTTATTCTGTTAAAATATTAGACTCACCAAAAAAGATTTGGCAGATATTAAAAAAAAGAAATGCTCGATTAATCCGTAAATCCTATTTGTTTCTAAAATTTTTCATTGAAAAGATATACAGAAATCTTTTTATATTTACCCTTACAATTCCAAGAATCAATGGAAAACCTTTTCGTGAATCAACAAGAAAAAAAATAAAAATTATTGAGAAAAACATCCACAATAATGAAGCAAATCCGGAAAAAATTAATAAAACAAATAAAAATGGAATTCGCTTTATTTCGACTATCCAAAAATCCCTTTCTAAGATTAGGAATAAGAATTCAAAGATTTCGTGTAATTTGCCGTCTTTTTCACAATCTCAAGCATATGTATTTTACAAATTATTACAAGCCCCAACTTTGAACTTTTATAATTTAAGACCCGTTCTTGAATATCACGGAACATCTCTATTGCTTAAGAATGAAATAAAATATTTTTTGAAAAAACGCGGAATCTTTAATTATCAAGTAAGACATAAACCCTTTTGGAATTTTGGAAGGAATCCCTGTAAAAACTGGTTAAGCGGTCATTATCAATATGACTTCTCTCGGATTAAATGGGCTAGATTAGTACCACAAGAATGGCGAAATAGAGCCAATCAACACTGTATGGCTCAAAATAAAGATTTAACTAAAAGAGATTCATATGAAAAAAACGGATTAACTCATTGCGAAAAACAACATTTTTTTGAAGCAGACCTATTACGTAATCAAAAATCAAATTTTAAAAAACACTATAGATATGATCTTTTATCATATCAATCAATTAATTATGAAGATAAGAAAGACTCGTATATTGATAAATCACTAGTCCAAGTAAATAATACAGAAGAGTATTATTATAATTACAATATAAAGAAAGGAAAATTATTGGCTATGCTGGGAAGTATCTCTATCAATAATTATCTAGGGGAAGATAATATTATGGATATGGAAAATTTCTTGTATAGAAAATATTTGGATTGGAGAATTCTTAATTTTGGTCTTAGAAATAAGGTCAATATGGAAGCCTGGGTTGATATGGATACTGGTACCAGTAGTAATCAAAATACTAGGATTGGGTCCAATAATTATAAAAAAATTGATGCAATTAATAAAAGAGTCCCCTTTTATCTTACAATTCATCAAGATGAAGAAATTAACCCATCCACTCAAAAAAGGTTTTTTTGTGATTGGCTGGGAATGAATGAAGAAATACTAAGTTGTCCTATATCAAACCCGGAGCCTTGGTTCTTCCCAGAATTTGTGCTACTTTTTAATGCATATAGAATGAAACCGTGGATCATACCAATCAAATTACTTCTTTTCAATTTTAATGGAAATGATAAGAAAAATATAACCAGAAAGAAAGAAACGGATCTTTTTATATCATCTACTCAAAAAGAATATCTTGAATTATCGAATAAAAGTAAAGAAGAAAAAGAACTCGCAGACCAAGGAACTCCGAGATCAGATGCACAAAAGCCTGTAAGTCTTGGATCAGTTCTCTCAAACCAAGAAAAAGATGTTGAAGAAAATTATACGGGATCGGACATGAAAACCCATATAAAGAAAAAGCAATACAAGAGAGAAACGGAAGTACAGTTCGATTTTTTCCTAAAAAAATATTTGTGTTTGCAGTTGAAGTGGAGGGGGACTTTTTCTTTCAGGGAAAAAATACTCAATGATATGAAAGTATATTGTCACCTGGTTCGACTGATAAATCCTAACGACGTTACTATAGCCTCTATTCAAGGGGGAGAAATTAGTCTGCCGATTTTGATCACTAAGAAGGATTTCGCTCTTACAGAATTGACGAAAGGGGGAATGCTTATTATCGAACCCCGTCGTTTGTCTGTAAAAAATGATGGGCAATTTTTTATATATCAAACCGTAGGTATTTCATTGGTTCATAAGAATAAGCGCAAAATTACTAAAAGATACCAAGAAAAAGGTTATGTTAATAAAAAAGATTTTGATGAATCCATTGCAAAACATCAAAAAATGAATAGAAATAGAAACAAAAATCATTATGATTTGCTTCTTCCTGAAAATATTTTACTCCCTAAACGTCGTAGAGAATTACGAACTCTAATTGGTTTCAATTCGAAGAATCAACAGGGTATGCAGAGAAATCCAGTATTTTTTCATAACGTAAAAAGCGACGGTCACATTGTGAATAAAAACCAAAATCTTGCTAGAGAGAAAAATCAACTAATTAAATTAAAGTTCTTTATTTGGCCCAATTCTCGATTAGAAGATTTAATTTGTATGAATCGCTATTGGTTTAATACCAATAATGGGAGTCGTTTCAGTATGGTAAGGATCCATATGTATCCACGATTGAAAATTCGTTAATAGTGTACTTTTCCTATCTATCATGGCCCCTTTTGGTATATGAAAACAAAAAAATGTATACATGTCTTGTCTTCCATTTCAGTCTGATACAAGATACCAATTTAATGGCGGACATATTAATTCGATCCATAAATGAATCAAGAAACTTTTTTTTAGGTCAAAATTTTTCTCTTTTGCCGAAATATACCATCCCCCTGGATCCCTAATAAAATTGCAAATTGGATTGATTATTGATATTGATTTTCTAGCAAGTTCATAATGAACTTAAGATTATTGCATATATCAAATTGAAGTAACTAGTATTATTATGACTGATATTATTATTACTGATAAGTAAAATTCATCTTAAAAAAGAGAGGGGGAGGGGGTTTCGTTTTATGGTAAAAAATTCATTTATCTCGGTTAGGGTTCAAGAAAAAAACGAAGAAAACAGCGGATCGGTTGAATTTCAAGTATTCTGTTTCACCAATAAGATACGGAGACTTACTTCACATTTAGAATTGCACAGAAAAGACTATTTATCTCAAAGAGGTCTACGGAAAATTTTGGAAAAACGCCAACGTCTACTAGCTTATTTGTCAAAGAAAAATAGAGTACGTTATAAAGAATTAATTAGTAAGTTGAATATCCGGGAGTCAAAAAATCGTTAATTTTTAATTTGAAAACCAATTTCGAATTAACGATTTTTTGACTCTTGATGAACTTCTTGTTGTTTTCAACAATTCGTGTAAGAATGAATCGAGGAAAAACCCATGAGTATACTAGCTACAGAAAAAGAATTTATGACAGTCAATATGGGACCACACCACCCATCAATGCACGGTGTTCTTCGTCTCATCGTTACTCTAGACGGTGAAGATGTTATTGACTGTGACCCAATATTGGGTTATCTACACAGAGGGATGGAAAAAATTGCGGAAAACCGAACAATTATACAATATCTGCCTTATGTAACCCGTTGGGATTATTTAGCTACTATGTTCACAGAAGCAATAACTGTAAATGGACCAGAACGGTTGGGAAATATTCAAGTACCTAAAAGGGCCAGCTATATCAGAGTAATTATGTTGGAGTTAAGTCGTATAGCTTCCCATCTGTTATGGCTTGGCCCTTTTATGGCAGATATTGGTGCACAGACTCCTTTCTTCTATATTTTCAGAGAAAGAGAATTAGTATATGATCTGTTCGAAGCTGCCACCGGTATGAGAATGATGCATAATTATTTTCGTATCGGAGGAATAGCGGCTGATTTACCTCATGGTTGGATAGATAAATGTTTGGATTTCTGCGATTATTTTTTAATAGGGGTTGTTGAATATAAAAAACTTATTACGCGAAACCCCATTTTTTTAGAACGAGTTGAAGGAGTAGGCATTATTGGTGGAGAAGAAGCAATAAATTGGGGTTTATCGGGACCAATGCTACGGGCGTCTGGAATGGAATGGGATCTTCGTAAAGTTGATCATTATGAGTGTTATGACGAATTTGATTGGGAAGTCCAGTGGCAAAAAGAAGGGGATTCCTTAGCTCGTTATCTAGTCCGAATCGGTGAAATGACGGAATCCGTAAAAATTATTCAACAGGCTTTAGAAGGAATCCCGGGAGGTCCCTATGAAAATTTAGAAATCCGATGCTTTGATAGAGAAAGCGATCCAGAACGGAATGATTTTGAAGATCGATTCATTAGTAAAAAGCCTTCTCCTACCTTTGAATTGACGAAACAAGAACTTTATGTGAGAGTAGAAGCCCCAAAAGGAGAATTGGGAATTTTTCTGATAGGAGATCAAAGTGGTTTTCCTTGGAGATGGAAAATTCGCCCGCCGGGTTTTATCAATTTGCAAATTATTCCTCAGTTAGTTAAAAGAATGAAATTGGCTGATATTATGACGATATTAGGTAGTATAGATATCATTATGGGGGAAGTTGATCGTTGAAATGATAATTGATACACCCGAAGTACAAGATATCAATTCTTTTTCCAGATTGGAATCCCTACAAGAGGTCTATGGGATCATATGGGTGTTTGCCCCTATTTCGACTCCTGTATTGGCAATCACAATAGGTGTCCTAGTAATTGTGTGGTTAGAAAGAGAAATATCTGCAGGAATACAACAGCGTATTGGGCCTGAATACGCCAGCCCTTTGGGAATTCTTCAAGCTTTAGCAGATGGGACAAAACTACTTTTCAAAGAAAACCTTCTTCCATCTAGAGGAAATAGTGGTTTATTCAGTATTGGTCCATCTATAGCAGTCATAGCAATTCTACTAAGTTATTCAGTAATTCCTTTTAGTTATAACCTTGTTTTAGCTGACCTCAATATCGGTATTTTTTTATGGATTGCCATTTCAAGTATTGCCCCTATTGGACTTCTTATGTCAGGATATGGATCAAATAATAAATATTCCTTTTTAGGTGGTCTGCGAGCTGCTGCTCAATCGATTAGTTATGAAATACCATTAACTTTATGTGTTTTATCAATATCTCTACGTGCGATTCGCTAAAACCTAAGCCTTTTGTTTTCCTATTGTTTTGCTTTTCGTTCTAGAAAAAAAAAAAAAAAAGAACTTGAATAGAAATACTCATTTTTTTATTCATTTTTTATTCTTTAGGTTAATATTTTATTCTTTAGGTTAATAAAAGAAATTAGATAGTTATATATGAGTGAAAGAAAACACCTTATAAATTCGCAGTCAAAGTGGATTAAGTCTCATTTCCTATGTACAAGCGTTAAGGGGAAATAAACAAAAGTAAAAGTGGAGGAAGCCCTTTACCCCAAGACTGGTTGATTGATCATCCTAGCTTGAAGCGGGCTTAAAAGACCAACCCTGTAGAATTTTCATTTTTCATTAGCTTTTGTATCTATTACAATATATATCTATTACAATATATATATATTAAGGAGGGTTGAAAACAAAAAATGGGGGGATAGGAAGAAACACAAAAATACACATAACGGGTTAGTAATCTAGATTATGTCAATTATCTAAAAGGATACTTCTGCATAACATAAAAAGAATACTAATTGGGGCTTTAAGTTGGTAGAAATGATCAGGCCGTACTCCCCACAATTCCGATCCAGAGTAGGCTCCTATCCGCCAGTTAAAGAAATAACTATCAGGAACGAAATAATCCCTTACCCTTTTTTTCAGCCCCATTTTCTCTCAGAAAGAAGAAGAGGAATTCTCTCAGAAAGAAGAAGAGGAACAAAAAAAGAGAAAAATTACAATATAAAAGGATCCTTTTATTCTTTCATATATTGATAGAAATAAAATTCATATATTGATTATTGATAGAAATAAAATTCGTGTCATGATTCATGAACTAGTGTAATGGCTAATTCTTTTTCGTAATCAAAATAAAAGGATGGGTTGAAATATCTATTGATATTTCTACAAGGAGTATTTTATTGAAGGGTTGATTAAGTTATTACTCAACACAGAAAATTAAAAATTCGTAAAGGATAAGATTAATTCAGAAATACTGTGTTTTTTTTATCCTTAGCGCAGACAGAATTCCAGTGGTATAATTGGGGACCCTCCGCTAGATTTTGACTTTATCTATCCTCTAACCATATCAAGATAACTAATACTGGTCCGGTCCTTACATTTATTTGTGGCCCTGAGGAGCCGTATGAGGTGAAAATCTCATGTACGGTTTTGGAATAGCGATGGGAACCGTAATGTTACCACCGACTATGATTATCTAACAGTTCAAGTACAGTTGATATAGTTGGGGCGCAATCAAAATATGGTTTTTGGGGGTGGAATTTGTGGCGTCAACCTATAGGGTTTATCGTTTTTCTAATTTCTTCCCTAGCGGAATGCGAGAGATTACCGTTTGATTTACCAGAAGCGGAAGAAGAATTAGTAGCCGGCTATCAAACTGAATATTCAGGAATCAAATTTGGTTTATTTTACGTTGCTTCCTATCTAAATCTATTAGTTTCCTCATTATTTGTAACAGTTCTTTACTTGGGGGGTTGGAATCTTTCCATTCCGTATATATTTGTTCTTGAGTTATTTGAAATAAATAAAGCGGATGGAATCTTTGGAACGACAATTGGTATCTTTATTACATTAGCTAAAACTTATTTGTTCTTGTTCATTCCTATTACAACAAGATGGACTTTACCGAGACTAAGAATAGACCAACTATTAAATCTTGGCTGGAAATTTCTTTTACCTATCTCTCTCGGTAATCTATTATTAACAACTTCTTCCCAACTCCTTTCGCTATAAAGAAAAAAAATAATACAATATTCGCTACTTGTCTCAAACAAGAGAAAGAAAGAAACTCAACTTATTCATAGATATTCACGATATGTTCCCTATGGTAACTGGTTTCATGAATTATGGTCAACAAACAATACGAGCTGCAAGGTACATTGGTCAAAGTTTCATGATTACTTTATCCCAAGCAAATCGTTTACCTGTAACTATTCAATATCCTTATGAAAAATTAATCACATCAGAGCGTTTTCGCGGTCGAATCCATTTTGAATTTGATAAATGTATTGCTTGTGAAGTATGCGTTCGCGTATGTCCTATAGATCTGCCTGTTGTTGATTGGAAATTAGAAACAGATATTCGAAAGAAACGATTGCTTAATTACAGTATTGATTTTGGAATTTGTATTTTTTGTGGTAACTGCGTAGAGTATTGTCCAACAAATTGTTTATCAATGACTGAAGAATATGAACTGGCTACTTACGACCGTCACGAATTGAATTATAATCAAATTGCTTTAGGCCGTTTACCAAGGTCAGTAATTGACGATTTTACAATTCGAACAGTCTTAAATTCGCCTCAACGAAAAAACGGCTAAACCTTTTAAATTTTGAATTTCGAATTACTAAGGTTCAGTTTTGGTATATTTGGGATAAAGGGATAAGGTTGTTTTTTTGCTTGGGCAATAACTCAAAATCCCAACCTTTGAGTGGTTGATGAGAAGTACAACTTAATTTGTATTGAAATGAAATAATATATAGACAGAAGCCTATATAGCTTCAATTTAAAATTGCCATTTCGAATAACGAAAAGAACGAAATTGATCCAAGAACTGTATCCGCATCAATTCCCGCTTAGTAGATTAGAATTTCATTCAATTTCATTCAATTGGAATTAGTAATGTCTCATAAAAAAATTTTCCTGGTCGGCTCAATAAGGTCATGAAAACGATTTCTATTTATTTATTTCCTATTTTAATATAATGGATTTGCCTGGACCAATACACGATTTTCTTTTAGTTTTTCTGGGATTGGTTCTTATATTAGGAGGTCTGGGAGTGGTATTATTTAACAACCCAATTTATTCTGCCTTTTCCTTGGGATTGGTTCTTGTTTGTATATCTTTATTCTATATTCTATCAAATTCCCATTTTGTAGCTGCCGCGCAGCTCCTTATTTACGTGGGAGCTGTAAATGTTTTAATCATATTTGCTGTAATGTTCATGAATGGTTCAGACTATTCCAAAGATTTTCAGTTGAATCTTTGGACTATTGGTGATGGGCTTACTTCCCTGGTTTGTACAAGTATTTTTTTTTCGCTAATCAGTACTATTCTAGATACGTCGTGGTACGGGATTATTTGGACTACACGAGCCAACCAGATTATTGAACAAGATTTTATAAGTAATAGTCAACAAATTGGAATTCATTTATCAACAGACTTTTTTCTTCCATTTGAACTCGTTTCAATAATTCTTTTAGTTGCTTTGATAGGTGCAATTGCCGTGGCGCGTCAGTAGCAAATCTTTAAGAACTAGGAACAGCAATCCCAATTCTACTTTTTTATGTGTTATCACATGCATTTCCCTTAAATTCTTTAAAGTCTAGTTGAATACTATATCACGGATCAATAGAAAATAAAAATAGAATTTTTTTTATTCGATCTATTATCAAATAGATTCTTTTGTTCCGTACTTGTTATATTCTAAGCAATCAAATCACTTGCATTATTGTTCATATTGAAATGAATCGAAATTGGTACGGAGTTGGTCAATGATGCTCGAGCATGTACTTGTTTTGAGTGCCTATTTATTTTCTATTGGTATCTATGGCTTGATTACGAGCCGAAATATGGTTCGGGCCTTGATGTGTCTTGAACTTATACTAAATGCGGTTAATATCAATTTCGTAACATTCTCTGATTTTTTTGATAGTCGACAATTAAAAGGAGATATTTTCTCAATTTTTGTTATAGCTATTGCAGCCGCTGAAGCAGCTATCGGATCAGCTATTGTTTCGTCAATTTATCGTAACAGAAAATCGACGCGTATCAATCAATCGACTTTGTTGAATAAGTAGTATTTATAAATCATAATAATATTCATCAATTCAATTTAGGATATATAATATGCCCTAAATTTCGATCATGTTTGTGAAACTGGAAGAAATCAAAGTATCTTTGTTCCCTCTTAGGAGTTGATCCAGAAGTGGATTAATTAGAAAAATTCTGGTAAATCATCGATTCATCTGGTGTTTAAATATATGACGTTTCCAAATTGACTAGATCGAAAATGAAAAAGTTCAAAACAAAAATTGATAGATCCAATGTCACATTCAGTAAAGATTTATGATACATGTATAGGGTGTACTCAATGTGTCCGAGCTTGCCCCACGGATGTATTAGAAATGATACCTTGGGACGGATGTAAAGCAAAGCAAATTGCTTCTGCTCCAAGAACGGAGGACTGTGTTGGTTGTAAGCGATGCGAATCCGCCTGTCCAACGGATTTCTTGAGTGTTCGAGTTTATTTATGGCATGAAACAACTCGAAGCATGGGTCTAGCTTATTGATATTGATACGTTCCCGAAAAAACCACTGGAATCCGTTTTGAATACAGTTTATTTTTTTTTTTACCGATTACCGACAAAAACCCGTACTCGAAAAAGACAAAAAAAATAAGAATATATTCTATTTTCGAGTTTCGAGCACGGGTTTTTCTGGGCCAAGTGTATCTTGTCTTTACCACGAACAATTTTCCTTGGTTAACACTAATTGTAGTTTTTCCGATAGCCGCGGGTTCTTTAATTTTCTTTCTCCCCCATAGAGGAAATAAGGTGACTAGAGGATATACAATATATATATGTGTTTTAGAACTCCTTCTAACGACCTGCGCATTCTGTTATAATTTCCAATTGGACGATCCATTAATCCAGCTGGCAGAGGATTATAAATGGATCACCTTTTTTGAGTTTGACTGGCGATTGGGAATAGATGGACTTTCCATAGGACCCATTTTACTGACGGGATTTATCACTACTTTAGCTACTTTAGCGGCTCGGCCAGTTACTCGGAATTCCCGACTATTCCACTTCCTGATGTTAGCGATGTACAGCGGTCAAATGGGATCATTTTCTTCTCGGGACCTTTTACTTTTTTTCATCATGTGGGAATTAGAATTAATTCCCGTTTATCTACTTTTGGCCGTGTGGGGTGGAAAGAAACGCCTTTATTCAGCCACAAAATTTATTTTGTATACGGCAGGAGGTTCCGTTTTTCTTTTAATAGGGATTTGGGGTATCGCTTTATATGGTTCCAATGAACCAACATTAAATTTGGAAACATTAGTTAATCGATCGTATCCTGTGGCACTGGAAATAATATTCTATATTGGATTTTTTATTGCTTTTGCTGTCAAATTACCAATTATACCCTTCCATACATGGTTACCAGACACCCACGGAGAGGCACATTACAGTACTTGTATGCTTCTAGCCGGAATCTTATTAAAAATGGGAGCGTATGGGTTGATTCGAATCAATATGGAACTATTACCGCACGCTCATTCTATATTTTCCCCCTGGTTCATGATAGTAGGTACCGTGCAAATAATTTATGCAGCTTCAACATCTCCTGGCCAACAGAATTTAAAAAAACGAATAGCCTATTCCTCTGTATCTCATATGGGTTTCATAATTCTAGGAATTGGCTCGATAACTGATACAGGCCTCAATGGAGCCATTTTACAAATAATTTCTCATGGGTTTATTAGTGCTGCACTTTTTTTCTTGGCAGGAACGAGTTATGATAGAATACGTTTTTCTTATCTCGACGAAATGGGCGGGCTGGCTATCCCAATTCCGAAGATCTTCACGCTATTCAGTATCTTATCGATGGCCTCCCTTGCATTACCCGGCATGAGTGGTTTTGTTGCGGAAGTGATAGTATTTTTTGGAATAATTACCAGCCAAAAATTTTTTTTAATGCCAAAAATAGTAATAACTTTTGTAATGGCAATTGGAATGATATTAACTCCTATTTATTCATTATCTATGTTACGGCAAATGTTCTATGGGTACAAGCTATTTAATGCCCAAAACTCTTATTTTTTTGATTCTGGACCACGGGAGGTATTTGTTTTGATCTCGATTCTTCTACCCGTAGTAGGTATTGGTATTTATCCCGATTTCGTTCTCGCACTCTCGGCGGACAAGGTCGAGGCTATTATAGCTAATTTTTTTTATATATAGTTTTCATTACTAAAAAAAATCAAAAAGAAATCCCATGATTTTAAAAAGAGTTCGTTATCCAATGAACAAAGAGGTCTTTTTTCTTCTCTTAAGTGTAAGTTAAATAACAAAAAGAAGTAAAATAATTGAATTAAAATTTAATTGTGACCAACCGCCAAAGGCATTTGTAAGAACCTTTTGAATCAAGTAGTGTGGTGATTCAAAAGGTTCTCGGTGTCTTACACTAACACTAAGTTTCGTTTTGATCTCCGCGCTGTCCTCTGTTTGTATTAATCAAGCCCTTTCTTAAATTCAAGTAGATGCTAATTAAATGAACCATAACTATGTAACCCTATTCCTAATAGATTGACTCCGAAATAGCATATCCAAATTATAAGAAAGCCCGTAGAAGCCACAATTGCGGAATTTACACCGTCCCAATTTGTATTTGTCCGAGTATGTAAATAAATCCCGAATATAGTCCAAGTAATAAATGCCCAAGTTTCTTTTGGATCCCAATTCCAATAAGACCCCCACGTCTCATTAGCCCATACTGCTCCCGAAAGAATACCTGTGGTTAAAAAGATAAATCCTAAACTAATAATACGATAACTCCAACGATCCAGTTGTTGAATCACTTGATACCTGTAATAATTTCTAGCGGAAAAAGTGTTTAGGAAAACATTCCCTTTTTCGTTCATGTATTGGATTTCACCGAAACAAAATGACCCGTTTTCATTTAAAAACTTTTTTCTTTTCAAAAAAATCCTTATAACCTTTCGAAATGTAATGACTAGAAGAGCCGTGGATAATAATGATCCACATAAAAGAGCTGCATAACCCAATACCATCATACTTACGTGCATCATTAACCACTGGGCTTGGAGAGCAGGTACTAATATTTCGTATTGATGCATTTTGGTTAAAAAACCCGAAGTCGCAAAGCCTTGGGTAAAAAAAGCACTTGGTGCCGTTATAGCGCTTAAATTATTTTGATTCTTTTTAAAATCAAAAATCCTATGAATAATAGAGAAACTCCATGAAAGAAAGATTAATGATTCATATAAATCACTTAAGGGGAAATGTCTCGAGTAAATCCAACGGGTGATTAATAATCCCGTTAGACAGAAAGCGGTAGCTGCCATCCCCTTTTCTGATGAATCATATAGCCCTCTGGTTTCATCGATTAAGAAGGTTATTAAATAAATTGTAATTCCAATTGAAACGACTGAAAAGGATATATGCGTTAATAGACGCTCTAAAGTTGAAAAGATCATAAAAAAAAAATTAAAAGCGGGAATACCTCAAATATAGAGAATGGAAATCATAAATTAAATTCCTTAGAGCACTTTTTTGTGTATAGCTTTTTGAAGATGCTATGCCGCCACTCGGACTCGAACCGAGATGCTCTAGCACTGCTTCCTAAGAGCAGCGTGTCTACCGATTTCACCATAGCGGCTTGCTCGAAATCATAATAACCTATTATTAGTCAATCGTCGAGATTGAAAGAATCCATTTCAATGGGTTTTTATTCATCAATTTGAATGCTTACTAAAACTGCCGTCATTCATTGAAAGGGAGATTTAATGATTCCACCTTTTATTTAATTATTTAAGGTTTCAGTTTTATTTAGCTTAAGTTTCCTAGTTTCTGGTTTGATAAACTAGAACCATTGTAACAGCTGTAACTAAATCTAAATAGTTCGAACTTCAATTCAGGGAATAACTCAAAAAAGGGTTCTTTCTATTTTTTCATTTTTTATAACTTTTGTTTTTGTGTTGTCGTAATTGTTAGGTTTTTTTTTTCACTATTAATTAGTGCTAGGATTGATCCAATCAATTAGGTATTGGGCTTGGTCATATTATAGAAAATAAAAAAAAAATTATTTCTATCGTAATTGGAATTGTACGTTACCTCAAAAACGTCTTTATAAATTTTAATTATACAAATCTTTATAAATTTTTATTAGACAAATATATATATATTTTGATGGAGCCTCTCTTTCAAACATAGGATTTTTTTAATCACTTAAAATTTGAACACTATTCACTATTCGTATCCAATATATGTCTAAACGGGAAAGGTTGCTTTTCTCAGTTGGAGTCAAAGCGCAGGGTATCTGGTTCTATATAGTTATTCCGAAACATAATGATTTAGAAAGTCAAAAAAAAAGTTCTATACTGAATCAATTAGTTTCAACAGCCCAGTGATTTTTCCTAAAGATTTTATATCCCTCCTCTATCGCATCAATGCAAAGATCTAAATCTAAATAAAAAAATTCTTATTGTTTAGGGTGGGGTGATGGGGAAAATAATAATCCCCATCCTGGGAATAAAAAAAATATTCAAATAAAAAGAAGGGTGAAACTTTATAATTTTTGTTTTCAAATAAAAAAAGTACGTTTTTTTTTTTTTTTTTATTATTTATTTTATTTTTTCGAATTCAGTAGAAAAATCGAGTGGTTCAAAACATTACAAAAGGGAACGGTTACTTACTTTTTGAAATTTTTCTAGATTCTATAGTATAAATTCGAAACACAATTAACTCATTTTTGAGTCCGGCGGATTCAGATTATTTCAACGTTTTATTATTTATTTGTTGGACAAAAAAACTTTTTGAATTCCCAGTAGCAAGGGATTTCGCTAACGAAAAAGCCTTCAACGCTGCCCAATACCCCCCCCTTTTCCAAATATTTTTACGAATACGTTTTTTAAATATAGAAGTACGTTTTTTTGGAACTGCCATTTAAAAAAGAAAAGGTTATTCATTGCTCAAATTGGATGTGAAAGACATCTATTTGTAAAACAAATCATTTTTTAGTTTTACGGTTCATTTCATTATCTGTTCATTTTTTCTCTAAACTAACTACCCTTAGAAAAAAGAAATAAATAGAAATATGCAAAAATGGCATAAAATCTTACTAGAACAAAAAAAAATGGAATAAGGAATTTTTTCACTTTCTATTCCCTAAATAGTGAGGAAAAAGTAATTCGTATTTCGGAGTTATGGGCGGTACCTTTATATACCTCTATTCAAATCGATATCTATAGGGTCTATAGGACGGATTGTGCCATATAATAGAAATGAAATTGGTTGAAGTTAATAAAAAAAGAAAAAGCCCTGACGTGTTTATCTCTGTCTATTTTCGGTATGCTACATTTATCCATGAAAAATACATCGAACGGGTTTATCTACCCAATCATTTTTGTCTAGTAATTGGTTATTAAATGCTTTTTTTTTATTATAATGGCAGACAATCAATACGTGCCGAGATGAACTAGTTAATGATTGGGAATAAACAAAGAATAAACAAACTAAAATACCCAGAAACAAAAAATAAACAAACTAAAATACCCAGTTCGTATTTTATTGGGGAACGATATGGGTCATCCTATGATTTATATCAAACTTAATTTTGTGTAATTCTTTAGTCTTGATCTATGTACATAAATTAGTGTAATTAGGGAATAATAATTGAAATTTGAATTTGCTCTATCTTCATAAAAATCTTACGTAGTATAAAGTATAAAATAATTATTTATTTTTGACTAGTAGCTTAGTTAGAACATTTGATTGCTTTGAACTTTTAAATTTTTTTGAAGTTGTTGGGAAAGATTGAAAATAACTATGAATAGCAAAAGCAAATTTTATTTAAGTTTAATACCTTAATTTTTTTATTAATCTCTTTTAAAAGAGATAAGAACTGTTGAATCAGAAACACTGAATTAAGAATAAAAACAATTATTAGTATTTTATTTATTTTATGGAACATACATATCAATATTCCTGGGTCATATCCTTAGTCCCACTTCCAGTCCCTATGTTAATAGGGGTGGGACTTCTACTTTTTCCGACCGCAACAAAAAATCTTCGCCGTATGTGGGCTTTTCTTAGTATTTTATTGTTAAGTATAGTTATGATTTTTTCGATCGATCTATCTATTGATCAAATAGATAGAACTTCGATCTATCAATCCCTAAGATCTTGGACCATCAATAATGATTTTTCTTTCGAGTTTGGATACTTTATTGATCCACTTACTGCTATTATGTCAATATTAATCACTACAGTTGGAATTCAGGTTCTTATTTATAGTGACAATTATATGTCTCATGATCAAGGATATTTGAGATTTTTTGCTTATATGAGTTTTTTCAATGCTTCAATGTTAGGATTAGTTACAAGTTCTAATTTCATACAAATTTATATTTTTTGGGAATTGGTTGGAATGTGCTCTTATCTATTAATCGGGTTTTGGTTCACACGACCTATTGCGGCAGGCGCTTGTCAAAAAGCATTTGTAACTAATCGTGTAGGGGATTTTGGGTTATTATTAGGGATCTTAGGTCTTTATTGTATAACGGGCAGTTTCGAATTTCGGGATTTGTTCGAAATATTGAATAACTTGATTTATAATAATGAGGTTAACCTTTTATTTGTTACTTTGTGTGCATTTCTATTATTTGCCGGTCCGGTTGCTAAATCTGCGCAATTCCCTCTTCATGTATGGTTACCTGATGCCATGGAAGGGCCTACTCCTATTTCGGCTCTTATCCATGCTGCTACTATGGTAGCGGCGGGAATTTTTCTTGTAGCCCGCCTTCTTCCACTTTTCATAATCATACCATACGTAATGAATCTAATATCTTTGATAGGTATAATAACAGTATTTTTAGGAGCTACTTTAGCTCTTGCTCAACAAGATATTAAGAGAGGTTTAGCTTATTCTACAATGTCTCAATTGGGTTATATGATGTTAGCTCTAGGTATGGGGTCTTATCGAGCCGCTTTATTTCATTTGATTACTCATGCTTATTCAAAAGCCTTGTTGTTTTTAGGATCCGGATCAATTATTCATTCAATGGAAGCTATTGTTGGATATTTTCCAGAGAAAAGTCAGAATATGGTTCTTATGGGTGGGTTACGAAAGCACGTGCCGATTACAAAAGCCGCTTTTTTATTAGGTACCCTTTCTCTTTGTGGTATTCCGCCTCTCGCTTGTTTTTGGTCCAAGGATGAAATTTTAAATGATAGTTGGTTGTATTCGCCTATTTTCGCAACAATAGCTTTTTTCACAGCCGGATTAACCGCATTTTATATGTTTCGAATTTATTTACTTACTTTTGAGGGACCTTTACACTTTTGCTTTCAAAATTATAGTGACAAAAAAATAAATTCCTTCTATTCAATATCTCTGTGGGGTAAAGAAGAACCAAAACCGATTAAAAACAAATTTCATTTAGTTGCTTTATTAACAATGAATAATACTGAACGGGCTTCGTTTTTTGCGAAGAAGCCTCATCGAATTGCTAGTACTGTAACAAATACGCCTTTTATTACTATTTTTCCTTTTGGCGCTACCAAGACTTTTTGTTATCCTCACGAATCAGACAATACTATGTTATTTGTTATGCTTGTATTAGTCCTATTTCCTTTGTTTGTTGGAGCTATAGGAGTTCCTTTGAATCAAGAAGTAATTGATTCGGATATTTTATCAAAATTGTTAACTCCGTCTATAAATCTTTTACATCAAAATTCAACTCATTTTGTTGATTGGTATGAAATTTTTAAAAATCCAACCCTTTCCGTCAGTATAACGTATTTCGGAATACTTCTAGCCTACTTTTTATATAAGCCCTTTTATTCATCTTTACACAATTGGAACATACTTAATTTATTTGCGAAAAGAGGACCTAAGAGAATTCTTTGGGACAAAATACTCAATTTTCTATATGATTGGTCATAT